ATAAAGGAAATAAGTAAAAAGGTCCCTCGATGGCCATACTACTTACTCGATGATTTGCAACTAGAGGAAGGAGAAACCGGCGAAGAAAGGGTAGAATTGGATTCTCAAATTCGTTTAAGAAAATACAAGTATATGGTCATTTTTGATGATAGCGAAGATTCTAATGAGCCTGATCCAGCAGGCGAAATCGCTTGGATACGTTATTTACCATACTCGGATTTTCGTCGAAATCTAATAAAAGGTTCTATGCGTGCCCAAAGGCGTAAAACGGTTACTTGCCAACTCTTCTATCAAGCAAAGGCGCATTCCCCTCTTTTTGTGGACAGAATAGACAGACGCCTTTTTTCTTTTTTGGACAGAATAGACAGAGGCCTTTTTTCTTTTTTGAACAGAATAGACAGACGCCTTTTTTCTTTTGATAGTTTCGGACGGATGAAAGGCATTTTTCAAAATTTGATGTCTAAAAAAAGCAAAAAATTACAAATCTCTGATTATACAAAAGAAAAAAGAAAGGTTGAAAAATACCAAGACGAAGAGAGAATGCGAATGGAAATAGCAGAAGCTTGGGATACCATTACATATGCTCAAGCAGTAAGAGGTTTTTTATTAGTAGGCCAATCAATTCTTCGGAAATATATTCGATTGCCTTTATTAATAATAGCTAAGAATATTGCGCGTATTTTCTTATTTCAAGGTCCCGAATGGTCCGAAGACTTAAAGGATTGGAATCGAGAAATGCATATTCGATGCACTTATAATGGTGTTGAATTATCCGACAAAGAATTTCCAAAAAACTGGTTAACAGACGGTATTCAGATAAAAATCTTATTTCCTTTTTACCTGAAACCTTGGCACCGATCTAAGTTAAAACCCTTGAAAACACAGAAAGCGCAAAAAAATGATTTTTGTTTTTTAACAATTTTTGGACCGGAAACTGACCATCCTTTTGGTCCCCCTCGAAAACTAAAAGGGTCTTCATTTTTTGAACCTATTTTTAAAGAACTGAAAAAAAAAGTGAAAAAATTGAAAAAGAAGTCTTTTATAGTTTTTAATGTTTTTAAAGAACGAGCAAAATTTCTTCGAAAGGTGTCAAAAGAAATAAAAAAATGGAGCATCAAAAACTACGAATTGGGTGAAACTAAAACCGACGATTCTATAATGAATAATCAGATGATTCGTGAATCACCTATTCAAATTCGATCTACAGAATGGACAAATTTTTCACTGACAGAAAAAAAAATGAAAGATCTGACTGAGAGAACAAGTACAATCAACAAGAAACTAGAAAGAATTCTAAATGAGAAGAAAAATGGATTTCTAACTCAAGAAAAAAATATGAATTCTAATAAAAAAAGTTATCATAATAAAATATTAGAATCATTAAAAAAATTTTGTCAAATATTAAAAAGAAGAAATACTCGATTAATCCGTAAATTTGATTTTTTTATCAAATTTTTCATGGAAAAAATATACATAGATTTTTTTCTATGTATCATTAATATTGCAAGAACCAATGCACAACTTTTTATTGAATCAAGAAAAAAAATGATCGAGAAATCCATTTCCAATAAGAAAGAAAATGAAAAAAGAATTAAGAAAAGAAATACAAAAAAATTTCACTTTATTTTAACTAAAAAAAATTCCCTTGATAATATTCAAAATAAGAATTCAACAACTTTTTGTAACTCGTCCTCCTTCTCGCAAGCATATGTATTTTATAAAATATCGCAAACTCGAGTTATTAACTTCTATAAATTCAAGTCTATCCTTCAATATCATGGAACATCTCTTTTTCTTAAAAATGAAATAAAGGATTTTTTTCGGAAAGAGGGAATTTTTCATTCTGGATTGAGACATAAAGACTTTTGGCATTCTGAAAGGAATCAATGGAAAAACTGGTTAAGGGGGCATTATCAATATGATTTCTCTCAGATTATCTGGCTTAAATTAGTACCAGAAAAATGGCGAAATAAAGTCAATCGACACTGTATGACTCAAAAAAACGATTTTAACAAATGGGGCTCATATGAAAAAGAAGGATTAATTCATGATGAAAAACAAAATGATTTTGAACCTGATTCATTACTGAATCAAGAATCTAAAAAATCATCTAATTTTAAAAAACATCATAGACATGATTTTTTCTCATATAAATCTATTAATTATGAAGAGAAGAAAGACTCATATATTTATAGATCACCATTACAAATAAATAGTAAAGAAGATATTTTTGATAATTACAAGATAGATAAACGCAAATTTTTTGATATGCCAGACGGGCTACCTATTTATAATTATCTAGGAGAAAATGATATTATGGCTGAGGAGAAATTTCCAGATAGAAAATTTTGTAGGTGGAAAATGATTGATTTTTGCCTTAGAAATAATAAGGTCGAGATTCATTACTGGGCCAATAGCGGCACCAAGAATAAGAATCAAAAAATGAAGAGGGGTCCTTTTTCTTTACCAATTTATCAAAATTCAAAAATCAACCCATTCAAAAAAAAAAAAGATCCTTCTTTGACAAAAAAAAAAGATCCTTCTTTGACAAAAAAAAAAGATCCTTTTTTGACAAAAAAAAAAAGATCCTTCTTTGATTGGATGGAAATGAATGAGGAAATAGTAGGTCGTATTAGTTCGAATCCAGAACTAGAACTTTGGTTCTTCCCAGAATTTGTGCCACTATATAATGCATATAAGATTCAACCGGGGATCATACCAATAAAATTACTTCTTTTCAACTTTCATTTGAATGGAAATAAAAACATTAAGAAAAACATTACTGAAAGTAACCCTTTAATAGAATCAAAGAAAAAAAAAAGAATTCTTAGATTCGAGAATAGAAATCAAGAAGAAAAAGATCCTCTAAACCAAGGGGAAGGGGCTCCTCTATCAGATGAAAATGGAGGTAGATCAGGCATAAAAAAACAACGTAGAAAAAAAAAGGCCAACATGAGCCCCGAAGCTATAGAGCTTTATTCCTTCCTAGAAAGTTTTTTCTATTTTCAATTGAGCTGGGAAAGGGTTCTAAATAAAAAAATGGTCAATAATATTAGAGCCTATTGTCTCCTGCTTAGATTGATAAATCCAAAGGACGTTGCTATATCCTATCTTAAACGGGGAGAACTGACTGTGGATATTTGGACTCTAAAAAGGCACACTCCTAGAGAATTAAGTACAAGCGGAACATTGATTATCGAACCGACTTATCCTTATCCGTCTATAAAAAACGATGGACAATTGATTCTATATCAAACCATAGGTATTTTTTTGGTTCATAAGAATAAATACCTTCATAAGAATAAATACCAAAGGAATCAAAAATTTCGAGAATGGTTTGATAAGAATCAATTTGATGAATCCATTTTAAGACATCAAAAAATGACTCAAAATAGAGACAAAAATCATTATGATTTCTTTGTTCCTGAAACTATTTTATCCCCTAAAGGCCGTAGAGAATTACGAATTCTATATTTTTTAAACTCAAGGGATAGAAATGATATACATAGAAATCCGGTATTTTGCAATCAGGTAAAAAACTGTGGTCAAGTTTTAAATAGAGGCAAATATCTCGGTATCGATAAAAATAAACTAATTAAAATGAAGTTCTTTCTTTGGCCCAATTATCGACTAGAAGATTTAGCTTGTATGAATCGCTATTGGTTTAATACTCATAATGGCAGTCGTTTCAGTATGGTCAGGATACATATGTATCCACGGTTGAAAATTTGTTAGTTACAAGTCCATTTACATGAATTTTGCCATATATACATATATTATTAGGTAATAGAATACGTCGGCTATATGAAAACAAATAGATAGACGCGAGGATTGTCTTACATTCCATCCTGAAAGAGGATACTAATTTAATGACATACATATTATCAATTAGATCTATAAATGAATGAACAAAATCTTCTTATCTTTTTTTGTATTCCTATACAAATAAAATAAGAAGATTTTGTTCATTTATTTATTTTATAAAATAGGAAGTTTATAATGAACTTAAGGTCATTCTGTATATCAAAATGACTAATATTATTATTACTGATTAATCAAATTCACATCAAAAAATGAGAAATTATAAAAGGGGATAAGATTTTGTTTTATGGTAAAAAATTCATTCATCTCAGTTATTTTTCAAGAAAAAAAAGAAGAAAAGCGGGGGTCTGTTGACTTTCAAATAGTCAGTTTCACCAATAAGATACGAAGACTTACTTCCCATTTGGAATTGCACAGAAAAGACTATTCATCTCAGAGAGGTCTACGAAAAATTCTGGGAAAACGTCAACGGCTGCTGTCTTACTTATCAAAGAAAAATCGAGTACGCTATAAAGAATTAATTAGTGAGTTGGATATTCGGGAGTTAAAAAATCGTTAATTTAAAAATTTTTACTTAGTTTTTTCATTTATTGGATCTTGAGAATTTTGATAAACTTCTTTTCGTTTTCAGCAATTCATGTAAGAATGAATCGAGGAAAAACTTATGAATAGACCAGCTACAGAAAGAGACCTTATGATAGTCAATATGGGACCTCACCACCCATCAATGCACGGTGTTCTTCGTCTCATTGTTACCCTAGACGGTGAAAATGTTGTTGACTGCGAACCAATATTAGGTTATTTACACAGAGGAATGGAAAAAATTGCGGAAAACCGAACAATTATACAATTTTTACCTTATGTAACACGTTGGGATTATTTAGCTACTATGTTCACAGAAGCAATAACCGTAAATGGACCAGAACAATTGGGAAATATTCAAGTGCCTAAAAGAGCGAGCTATATCAGAGTCATTATGTTGGAGTTAAGTCGTCTAGTTTCTCATCTGTTATGGCTTGGACCTTTTATGGCGGATATTGGCGCACAGACCCCTTTTTTCTATATTTTCAGAGAAAGAGAATTAGTATATGATCTATTCGAAGCTGCGACTGGGATGAGAATGATGCATAATTATTTTCGTATCGGAGGAGTAGCAGCCGACCTGCCTTATGGCTGGATAGATAAATGTTTGGATTTCTGCGATTATTTTTTAACAGGAGTTGTTGAATATCAAAAACTTATTACGCGAAATCCCATTTTTTTAGAACGAGTTGAAGGAGTAGGCATTATTAGTGGAGAAGAAGCAATAAATTGGGGTTTATCCGGACCGATGCTACGAGCATCTGGAATACAATGGGATCTTCGTAAAGTTGATCATTATGAGTGTTACGACGAATTTCATTGGGAAATCCAGTGGCAAAAAGAAGGAGACTCGTTAGCTCGTTATTTAGTCCGAATCAGTGAAATGACGGAATCCATAAAAATAATTCAACAGGCCCTGGAAGGAATTCCAGGGGGTCCCTATGAGAATTTAGAAATCCGATGCTTTGATAGAGAAAGGGATCCAGAATGGAATGATTTTGAATATCGATTCATTAGTAAAAAACCTTCTCCCACATTTGAATTGCCGAAGCAAGAACTTTATGCGAGAGTTGAAGCCCCAAAGGGAGAATTGGGAATTTTTCTAATAGGGGACAAAAGTTGTTTTCCTTGGAGATGGAAAATTCGCCCGCCGGGTTTTATCAATTTGCAAATTCTTCCTCAGTTAGTTAAAGGAATGAAATTGGCTGATATTATGACGATACTAGGTAGCATAGATATCATTATGGGAGAAGTTGATCGTTGAAATGATAGTTTATACAACAGAAATAGAAGTACAAGATATTCATTCTTTTTCCAGATTGGAATTTTTCAAAGAGGTCTATGGAATCGTATGGATCTTTGTCCCTATTTTGACTCTTGTATTGGGGATCACAGTAGGCGTACTGGTAATTGTATGGTTAGAAAGAGAGATATCCGCAGGAATACAACAACGTATTGGGCCTGAATACGCCGGTCCTTTGGGAATTCTTCAAGCTCTAGCAGATGGGACAAAACTGCTTTTCAAAGAGAATCTTTTTCCAGCTAGAGGAAATACCCGTTTATTCAGTATTGGACCATCTATAGCAGTCATATCTATTTTACTAAGTTTTTTAGTAATTCCTTTTAGCTATCATCTTGTTTTAGCTGATCTCAATATCGGTATTTTTTTATGGATTGCCATTTCAAGTATTGCCCCTGTTGGCCTTCTTATGTCAGGATACGGATCGAATAATAAATATTCCTTTTTAGGTGGTTTACGAGCTGCTGCTCAATCGATTAGTTATGAAATACCATTAACTTTATGTGTTTTATCAATATCTCTACGTGCGATTCGTTGAAATACAAACTTTTCTTTCTTTTCCCTATTCATTCTTTTCTTTCGCTTTAGAAAACAAAACAAGTTGAACGAATTGAATAGATATTCTTTATTATCCTTTTGGTTGATAAAGTAAATTAGATAGTTATATATGAGTGAAAGAAAGCAGCTTATCAATTTGCAGTAAAAAAAAAAAAAATGGAGTCTCATTTCCTATGTACAAGACAAGAGTTAAGTGGAAATAAACATAAGCGGAAGAGGTCCTTTACCCCAAGACTGGTTGATTAGACAACCCAGCTTGAAGCGGGCTCAAAAGATCAACCGTATGGCCTTTTCACTATCCTTTGTATGAATTACCTACCATACATGTATTATCAAACGAAACGGGCGATTGAACAAAAAATGAGTGGATGATTAGGAACACAAAAATGCACAAAGGATTAGTAATGGAGATTATGGAAATTATCTAAAAAGATATTTCTGCATAACATAAAAAGAATACTAATTGGGGCTTTAAATTGGTAGAAATGATAAGGCAGTACTTCCCGCGATTCCGATCCAGAGTATGCTCCTATCCACCCATTAAAGCAATGACTATCAGGAACGAAATAATCCTTTCTTTTTGATTTTTGTTTTAGCCCCTTCTCTTATATCGGTTTTATAAGAAAGAAGAATAGGAACGAAAAACAAACAAGAGAAAAAAAAAGAAATCTTTTTTATTCCGTCTTTTTCATATATTTAGCATAGATTTAGAGAGATATAATTTGTCTCATGATTCATTAGCTAATGTAACGTCTAATTCCTTTTCGTAATCGAAAATGATGGGTTGAAATAAACTATTTATTGATATTTCTGAAAGGAGTTTTTTATTTAAGGATTAAGTTATTACTCAACAAAGTCAAATTATTAACGGGTGAGATCAATTCGGAAGCGCCTTTTTTGATTATTCTTTTAGAGTATAGCAGACGGAATTCCATTGGTATAATTTTGGACCCTCAAATAGATTTTGACTCTTTCTATTCTACAACCATAGCTAGCTAAATAGTAAATAATACTGATCTGGTCCTTAGATTTTTTTTGACCCACGAGGAGCCGTATGAGGCGAAAACCTCATGTACGGTTCTGGAATAGCGGTGGGAACAGTGATGTTATCACCGACTATGATTATCTAACAGTTCAAGTACAGTTGATATAGTTGAGGCGCAGTCAAAATATGGTTTTTGGGGATGGAATTTGTGGCGTCAGCCTATAGGATTTCTCGTTTTTCTAATTTCTGCCCTAGCCGAATGCGAGAGATTACCCTTTGATTTACCAGAAGCGGAGGAAGAATTAGTAGCAGGTTATCAAACCGAATATTCGGGTATCAAATTTGGTTTATTTTATGTTGCTTCCTATCTAAATCTATTACTTTCTTCGTTATTTGTAACGGTTCTTTACTTGGGTGGTTGGAATATTTCCATTCCATACATATTTGTTCCTGAGCTATTTGAAATAAATAAAGTGGATGGAATCTTTGGAACTACAATTGGTATCTTTATTACATTAGCTAAAACTTATTTGTTCTTGTTTATTTCTATCACAACAAGATGGACTTTACCTAGGTTAAGAATGGACCAACTTTTAAATCTTGGATGGAAATTTCTTTTACCAATATCTCTCGGTAATCTATTATTAACAACCTCTTTTCAACTTTTTTCACTGTAAATAGCAAACAATAGACTTGGTTCAAGTTCAAACAAGAGAAAGAAACGAAGATCAAACTATTCATATAGATTCCTGATATGTTCCCTATGGTAACTGGGTTCATGAATTATGGTCAACAAACAGTACGAGCAGCAAGGTACATTGGTCAAAGTTTCATGATTACCTTATCCCACGCAAATCGTTTGCCTGTAACTATTCAATATCCTTATGAAAAATTAATCACATCGGAGCGTTTCCGTGGCCGAATCCATTTCGAATTTGATAAATGTATTGCTTGTGAAGTATGTGTTCGTGTATGTCCTATAGATCTGCCTGTTGTTGATTGGAAATTTGAAACTGATATTCGAAAAAAACGATTACTTAATTACAGTATTGATTTCGGAATTTGTATATTTTGTGGTAACTGTGTTGAGTATTGTCCAACAAATTGTTTATCGATGACTGAAGAATATGAACTTTCTACTTACGACCGTCACGAGTTGAATTATAATCAAATTGCTTTGGGCCGTTTACCAATGTCAGTAATTGATGATTATACAATTCGAACAATTTTGAATTCGCCTCAAAGAAAAACTGAGTAGGTAACCGCCCTATAAATAAAGAGAAATTACCAATTCTTAAGGTTCCGTTTTTTGGTTTAAATTAAAAGAATGAGATAAGGTCTTTCTCTTTGTTTGGCCAATAATGAAAAATTCAACTAGAAATTCATTGGTTGATGAGAATTTCGACTTTTTTATTAAAAATCTATCAATAGAGTCGTAATTTTTTCGAAATATATACTTTCAAAAAATATCCTTATTCTTTCTTAATTTAAGAAAATAAAAGAATCAAAAAAGAAACTGTCCAACAATTGTACCCATATCATACCTAATAGATTAGAATTGAATTCAATTAGGAACCTATCATAAAATGAAAATCAAAAAAACCTTTAGTTTTTTCCCGGTCGGGTCAATACGATCATGAAAAGCATTTCAATTTATCTCCTATTTTACATATAATGGATTTGCCTGGACCAATACACGATTTTCTTATAGTTTTACTGGGATCGGGTCTTATATTAGGGGGACTGGGAGTAGTATTACTTACCAATCCAATTTATTCTGCCTTTTCGTTGGGATTGGTTCTTGTTTGTATATCCTTATTCTATATTCTTTCAAATTCACATTTTGTAGCCGCTGCCCAGCTCCTTATTTATGTAGGAGCCATAAATGTTTTAATCATATTTGCTGTCATGTTCATGAAGGGTTCAGAATATTACAAGGATTTGAATCTGTCGATCGTTGGGGATGGGGTTACTTCACTGGTTTGTACAAGTATTCTTCTTTCGCTAATTACTACTATTTTCGATACGTCATGGTACGGGATTATTTGGACTACAAGATCAAACCAACTTATAGAACAAGATTTGATAAGTAATAGTCAACAAATTGGAATTCATTTATCAACAGATTTTTTTCTTCCGTTTGAACTGATTTCAATAATTCTTTTAGTTGGTTTGATAGGCGCAATTGCTGTGGCTCGTCAGTAATAAATCGTTATAACTAGCAACAGCAAACAATCCAAATTTCACTTTCTTCTATGTTATCCCACCTATTTCACAAAAATTCTATTTGAATACTGTTCATGTCTAAAAGGGAGATTCTTTTATTTGATCTATTTTCAATACATTCTTTTGTTCCGTACTTGTTTTGTTCTATTCTAGTCAATCTCGAATCTGTTGAATTTTTGTTCATATTGAAATGAACCAACATTGATAAGGAGTTGGTCAATGATGCTCGAACATGTACTTGTTTTGAGTGCCTATTTATTTTCTATCGGTATTTATGGATTAATCACGAGTCGAAACATGGTTAGGGCTCTTATGTGTCTTGAACTTATATTGAATGCAGTTAATATCAATTTTGTAACATTTTATGATTTTTTTGATAGTCGCCAGTTAAAGGGAGATATTTTCTCAATTTTTGTTATAGCTATTGCAGCCGCTGAAGCAGCTATTGGGTTGGCTATTGTTTCGTCAATTTATCGTAACAGAAAATCAACGCGTATCAATCAATCGACTTTATTGAATAAGTAGGAATAATAATCAAAATTAGAATATCCACCAATTTGAATTAGCATGTAGAATATGTTAGAATCTAGATTCTATTTACGAAAACGTAATAAATCAAAGTATCTTAGCCACTTCTCATGAGCTGATCCAGAAGTCCATTGATTAGAAAATTTCTGGTAAATCGTTGATTCATCTGGCGTTTAAATATATGATTCATTTACAAGTTTACTAGATCGAAATTTGATAACGTTCAAAAATTCATAGATCCCATGTCACATTCAGTAAAAATTTATGATACATGCATAGGGTGTACCCAATGTGTCCGAGCGTGCCCCACCGATGTGTTAGAAATGATACCTTGGGATGGATGCAAAGCTAAACAAATTGCTTCCGCCCCAAGAACAGAAGACTGTGTTGGTTGTAAGAGATGTGAATCTGCCTGTCCAACGGATTTCTTGAGTGTTCGAGTTTATTTATGGCATGAAACAACTCGAAGTATGGGTCTAGCTTATTGATATGTTCCGTAAAACCCACTTGAATACATTTTGAATACATTTTCTTTTTTACTGAAAAAACCCGTACTCAAAAAAAAAGAATAAAGATTCTATTTTCGAGCGCGGGTTTTTCTGGTCCAAGTGTATCTTGTCTTTACCACGAATTATTTTCCTTGGTTAACAATAATTGTAGTTTTGCCAATATCTGCGGGCTCTTTAATTTTCTTTCTTCCTCATAGAGGAAATAAGCTAATTAGGTGGTATACCATTTCTATATCCACCTTAGAACTACTTCTAATGACCTATGTATTTTGTTATCATTTCCAATTGGACGATCCATTAATCCAGCTGGCGGAAGATTATAAATGGATCAATTTTTTTTATTTTTACTGGAGATTGGGAATAGATGGACTTTCTATAGGACCTATTTTACTGACAGGATTTATCACAACTTTAGCTACTTTAGCGGCTTGGCCAGTTACTCGGGATTCCCGACTATTCCATTTCCTGATGTTAGCAATGTACAGTGGTCAAATAGGATCATTTTCTTCTCGAGACCTTTTGCTTTTTTTCATCATGTGGGAGTTAGAATTAATTCCTGTTTATCTACTTCTATCTATGTGGGGGGGAAAGAAACGTCTGTATTCAGCTACAAAGTTTATTTTGTACACTGCGGGAGGTTCCATTTTTCTATTAGTAGGGGTTTTGGGTATCGGTTTATATGGTTCTAATGAACCAACATTCAATTTTGAAACATTAGCTAATCAATCGTATCCTCTCGCACTGAAAATAATATTCTATATTGGATTTCTTATTGCTTTTGCTGTCAAATCACCGATTATACCCTTACATACATGGTTACCAGACACCCATGGGGAGGCACATTATAGTACTTGTATGCTTCTAGCCGGAATCTTATTAAAAATGGGAGCATATGGATTAGTTCGGATCAATATGGAATTATTACCCCATGCTCATTCTATATTTTCTCCCTGGTTGATGATAGTAGGCACAATGCAAATAATTTATGCAGCTTCAACATCTCTTGCTCAACGTAATTTAAAAAAAAGAATAGCCTATTCCTCTGTATCTCATATGGGTTTCATAATTATAGGAATTGGCTCTATAAACGATACGGGACTCAACGGAGCCTTTTTACAAATAATATCTCATGGATTTATTGGCGCTGCACTTTTTTTCTTGGCAGGAACGAGTTATGATAGAATACGTCTTGTTTATCTCGACGAAATGGGCGGAATGGCTCTTCCAATTCCAAAAATGTTTACGATGTTCAGTATCTTATCGATGGCTTCTCTTGCATTACCGGGCATGAGTGGTTTTGTTGCAGAATTGATAGTCTTTTTTGGAATAATTAGCAGTCAAAAATTTTTTTTAATGCCAAAAATCTTAATTATTTTTGTAATGGCAATTGGAATGATATTAACTCCTATTTATTTATTATCTATGTTACGTCAAATATTCTACGGATACAAGCTATTTAATGCTCCAAACTCCTCTTTTTTTGATTCTGGACCAAGAGAGTTATTTGTTTCGATCTCTATCTTTCTACCCGTAATAGGTATTGGTATTTATCCGGATTTCGTTTTATCACTATCGGGTGAGAAAGTCGAAGCTATTCTAGCTAATTATTTTTATAGATAGGTTTTAGGAATCAAAAAAAGAAATCCTATTTAAAAGAATTTTGAAAATGATTCGCTTTACAATTGAAAAAGGTGAAAAAAAAAAATTATTTTTAAAGAAAGTAAAAATAAAATTGAATTTGAATCAGATATGTTTGGCCTTTGTGAGAACCTTTTGAATCAAGTACAAGTAGCGGAGTGATTCAAAAGGTTCTTTTCTTGGCGGCTTACATTAAGTTTTCTTATGTATATTCTATGCTGTCCTATGTTTGTATTTGTTCTGCTTTTTCATTCAATTCGATGTTAATGGAAATGAACCATAGCTATGTAAACCTATTCCTAATAGATTGACCCCAAAATAGCATATCCAAATTATAAGAAAGCCCGCGGAAGCCACAATTGCAGAATTTACACCTTCCAAATTTTGATTTGTTCGGGTATGTAAATAAATCGCGAATATGGTCCAAGTAATAAATGCCCAAGTTTCCTTGGGATCCCAATTCCAATATGATCCCCATGCCTCATTAGCCCATACTGCTCCCGAAAGAATCCCTATGGTTAAAAAGAGAAACCCGAGACTAATAATACGATAACTCCAATAATCCAATTGTTGAACCAATTGATACCTGTAATAATTTCGAGAATAAATAAAATAAGTGTTTAGTAAAACATTCTTTCTCTCATCCAGGTATTTCATTTCCCCAAAGGAAAATGCCGTATTTAATAAAATATTGCTTTTGCTAAAAATCTTTATGACTTTTCGAAATGTAATGACTAGAAGGGCTACTGATAATAATGATCCACATAAAAGAGCTGCATAGCCAAATACCATCATACTTACGTGCATCATTAACCACTGGGATTGGAGAGCAGGTACTAATAGCGCGGATTGATGCATTTTGGTTAAAAGACCCGAAGTAACAAAGCCTTGGGTAAAAATAGCACTTGATGCGGTTATTGCACTTAAAGCATTTTTATGCTTTTTAAAATGAAAATAGGAAACCATATGAATAATGGAGAAACTCCATGAAAGAAAGATTAATGATTCATATAAATTACTTAATGGAAAATGCCCCGAATAAATCCAACGAGTGACTAATAATCCTGTTATACAGAAAAGGGTGGCTATCATACCCCTTTCTGATGAATCATATAGTCCTACGACTTCATCGACTAATAAAGTTAAAAAATGAATTGTAATTACAATTGAAACGATCGAAAAGGATATATGAGTTAATATATGTTCTAAAATTGAAAAAATCATAAAATAAAGATTATGAAAAAAGGAGAAGAGAAGGTTTCTCGATTATTATTATATGGAATGGAAATTCGGAATTTTTTTATTTTATTATAGGATTTATATTATACCTTTTTTTTAAGACGCTATGCCGCCACTCGGACTCGAACCGAGATGCTCTAGCACTGCTTCCTAAGAGCAGCGTGTCTACCAATTTCACCATAGCGGCTTGCTCAAAATAATAATAACTCATGTTTTATTCATATTCAACCGTCGAGATTGAATGAAGGGGTCAATCCAATGCAATATTGATTTTGTAGGAAGCTTTAAAATTGATGAATAAAAACAGGTTTCATTTCAATAGAAGTTTGAGGGTTAAAAAAAGAATCTTTATTATCCTTTTTTTATTTAATTCAAAATTTCTAGTTTCTAAAGTAAAGTAGCAAGAACGGAAGTTTTGTAGTTCCTGTTTTACTAAAATCGAACTTTTTCGTTCTAACTAAAAAACGAAAAAGTTGTGACTTCCATTCATGAATAGAGCTCAAAATGTTATTTATCATTTCCGTTTGTTAATAATTCATTTGATTTACATATAATATGATTTTTATGAATGAATCATTGAATAAAGAAGATGGTTTTGAGTATCACAATTTAAACATGGCATCTACAGATTTAAAAGGATTTCTAATTTAAAATTCGAAAAAAATGACTTGCTTCATCTTCCCATACAAACATAGGATTTTTTTTCACTTTAAATTGAGGCATTATTTGTGTATCCACTAAATAGGAAAAGGTCTCTTTCCCAATTGGGTTTATGGGAAGGATATATAGTAATTCAGAGTAATACTACTTTAGATTCAGAAAGTTACAAAATGAAAACTTCATCAATGAGTTTCAAGAACCCATTGATTTTGACTAAACTAAGGATCTTATATATCTTCTGCTATAATAATAATAAATTATAGATAATAAATACGATATAGAAAATAGAAATAAAACACTAACAAGTTATTATAATACACAAATAGGAATAGGCGATGGGGAAATAAGAATCCCCCACCCCGAAAAAAAAAGAAAAGATGAACTCAACTAATTACAAAATTATTCAAAAATGAAAAGTAAATTACTACTAAAAAATAAAAAAAGAAATACATAAAAAATGAAAAATAATAGAAATGTAGAAAAAAAATTATTCAAGCATTTTTTATTTATTTATTTGCATTTGACATAGAAAAAAAAGGATTATATAAAAAGGATGCTATAAATATTCCAAAAAAGCTATACTGACTGAAAAAATTGCATTTGTGAAAAATTCATACCAATCTACAGAATCTTTTGAATTTTGATGTAAAAGATCAATAGCTGGAGTTAACAATTTAGATAATATATCTAAATGAATTTCTTGTTGATTGAAAGGAATTCCTATAACTCCAATAAAGAGAGTAAATAGAACCCATAAAAGGATAGAAAATAGCATAGTATTATCCGATTCATGAGGATAATAAAAAGTTTTATTAGATTCAAATCGTTTTTTTCTCTTCTTTACCCCATAATTTTATTGAATAAAATAAACTACTTTTTTTTCCACTGTAATTTTGAAAATTAATATTCAAATGTCCTTCAAAAGTAAGTAAATAGATCCGAAACATATAAAATGCCGTTAATCCAGCTGTGAACCAAGCTATTAATGAAAAAAGTGACGAATACATCCAACTATCATTCAGAATTTCATCTTTTGACCAAAAACAGGCAAGAGGCGGAATACCACAAAGGGAAAGCGTTCCTACTAAAAAAGCCGTTTTTGTAATTGGCACATGTTTTCTTAAACCGCCCATAAAAACAAGATTCTGGTTTTATACGGAGAATATCCAACAACAGCTTCCATTGAATGAATAATTGATCCAGATCCTAAAAACAATAATGCTTTCGAATAGGCATGAGTAATCAAATGATATAAAGCGGCTCGATAAGATCCCATGCCCAAAGCTAACATTATATAACCCAATTGAGACATTGTAGAATAGGCTAAGCCTCTCTTAATATCTTTTTGAGCAACAGCTAAAGTAGCCCCTAAGAGTACTGTTACTATGCCTATGAAAGATATTAGCTTCATTATGGAAGGTATGAATATAAAAATAGGTACAAAGCGGGCTACAAGAAAAATCCCCGCTGCTACCATAGTAGCAGCATGAATAAGAGCCGAAATAGGAGTAGGTCCTTCCATAGCATCAGGTAACCATACATGAAGGGGAAATTGTGCGGATTTAGCAATTGCGCTACCAAATAAAAGAAAGGCACATAAAGAAAGTAAGAAATAAAAACTGACCCTGATTTTTTGAAATTAAAATAAAGTTATTGCATAGTTCGAACAAATCTTGAAATTCAAAACTGCCTATTATCCAATAAAGGCCTAAGATTCCTAATAATAATCCAAAATCGCCTATACGATTAGTTACAAATGCTTTTTGACAAGCATTTGCTGCAAGGGGTCGTGTGAACCAAAAACCTATTAATAGATAAGAACACATTCCAACCAGTTCCCAATAAATATAAATTTGTATCAAATTAGAACTAGTAACTAATCCCAACATTGAAGTATTGAATAAACTCAGATAAGCAAAAAATATCAAATATCCCTGATCATGAGACATATAATTGTCACTATAAATAAGAACAAAAATTCCAACAGTAGTTATTAATATTAACATAATGGAAGTAAGTGAATCAAGAAAGTAGCCGAACTCAAAAGATAAATCATTATTGATGGCCCAAGACCATACATATTGATATGTGGAACTTCTATTAATTTGTTGAATAGATAGATCAACCGAAAAAAGCATAACTATACTTAACAATAAAATACTGGGAAAAGCCCACATCCGGCGAAGGTTTTTTGTTGATGTCGGAAAAAGCAGAAGTCCTACTCCTATTAAAATAGGAAATAGGAATAGGAAGTGGAACCAAAGGTATGATCCATGAATATTGATATGTATACTCCATAAAAACTTTTTTTTCTTACTTAATACTTAATAATTATACTTAATAATTTTCTTGAAGACTTTTATTCTTGTTCATTACATATTATGATTAATATAACGAAAAAATTTGTGAAAAATAAAAAAGATTTCTTTTTTTTTGAAAACGGTCTATTTTATAAATATTGAAATTTAGAAGTATAGAAGAATTCAAATTTAGAGGAATAAAATGAAAAGTAAAGTATATATTTTTTTTTTATAAATGTCTTTCACATACTAGTATAGTACTAAATCATTTCTTTTTTTCGAATGGCAGTTCCAAAAAAACGTACTTCTATATCAAAAAAGCGTATTCGTAAAAATATTTGGAAAAAGAAAGCGTATCGAGCAGCGTTGAAAGCTTTTTCATTAGCAAAATCTCTTTCTACAGGAAATTCAAAAAGTTTTTTTTCTATGTCAAATGCAAATAAATAAATAAAAAATGCTTGAATAATTTTTTTTCTACATTTCTATTATTTTTCATTTTTTATGTATTTCTTTTTTTATTTTTTAGTAGTAATTTACTTTTCATTTTTGAATAATTTTGTAATTAGTTGAGTTCATCTTTTCTTTTTTTTTCGGGGTGGGGGATTCTTATTTCCCCATCGCCTATTCCTATTTGTGTATTATAATAACTTGTTAGTGTTTTATTTCTATTTTCTATATCGTATTTATTATCTATAATTTATTATTATTATAGCAGAAGATATATAAGATCCTTAGTTTAGTCAAAATCAATGGGTTCTTGAAACTCATTGATGAAGTTTTCATTTTGTAACTTTCTGAATCTAAAGTAGTATTACTCTGAATTACTATATATCCTTCCCATAAACCCAATTGGGAAAGAGACCTTTTCCTATTTAGTGGATACACAAATAATGCCTCAATTTAAAGTGAAAAAAAATCCTATGTTTGTATGGGAAGATGAAGCAAGTCATTTTTTTCGAATTTTAAATTAGAAATCCTTTTAAATCTGTAGATGCCATGTTTAAATTGTGATACTCAAAACCATCTTCTTTATTCAATGATTCATTCATAAAAATCATATTATATGTAAATCAAATGAATTATTAACAAACGGAAATGATAAATAACATTTTGAGCTCTATTCATGAATGGAAGTCACAACTTTTTCGTTTTTTAGTTAGAACGAAAAAGTTCGATTTTAGTAAAACAGGAACTACAAAACTTCCGTTCTTGCTACTTTACTTTAGAAACTAGAAATTTTGAATTAAATAAAAAAAGGATAATAAAGATTCTTTTTTTAACCCTCAAACTTCTATTGAAATGAAACCTGTTTTTATTCATCAATTTTAAAGCTTCCTACAAAATCAATATTGCATTGGATTGACCCCTTCATTCAATCTCGACGGTTGAATATGAATAAAACATGAGTTATTATTATTTTGAGCAAGCCGCTATGGTGAAATTGGTAGACACGCTGCTCTTAGGAAGCAGTGCTAGAGCATCTCGGTTCGAGTCCGAGTGGCGGCATAGCGTCTTAAAAAAAAGGTATAATATAAATCCTATAATAAAATAAAAAAATTCCGAATTTCCATTCCATATAATAATAATCGAGAAACCTTCTCTTCTCCTTTTTTCATAATCTTTATTTTATGATTTTTTCAATTTTAGAACATATATTAACTCATATATCCTTTTCGATCGTTTCAATTGTAATTACAATTCATTTTTTAACTTTATTAGTCGATGAAGTCGTAGGACTATATGATTCATCAGAAAGGGGTATGATAGCCACCCTTTTCTGTATAACAGGATTATTAGTCACTCGTTGGATTTATTCGGGGCATTTTCCATTAAGTAATTTATATGAATCATTAATCTTTCTTTCATGGAGTTTCTCCATTATTCATATGGTTTCCTATTTTCATTTTAAAAAGCATAAAAATGCTTTAAGTGCAATAACCGCATCAAGTGCTATTTTTACCCAAGGCTTTGTTACTTCGGGTCTTTTAACCAAAATGCATCAATCCGCGCTATTAGTACCTGCTCTCCAATCCCAGTGGTTAATGATGCACGTAAGTATGATGGTATTTGGCTATGCAGCTCTTTTATGTGGATCATTATTATCAGTAGCCCTTCTAGTCATTACATTTCGAAAAGTCATAAAGATTTTTAGCAAAAGCAATATTTTATTAAATACGGCATTTTCCTTTGGGGAAATGAAATACCTGGATGAGAGAAAGAATGTTTTACTAAACACTTATTTTATTTATTCTCGAAATTATTACAGGTATCAATTGGTTCAACAATTGGATTATTGGAGTTATCGTATTATTAGTCTCGGGTTTCTCTTTTTAACCATAGGGATTCTTTCGGGAGCAGTATGGGCTAATGAGGCATGGGGATCATATTGGAATTGGGATCCCAAGGAAACTTGGGCATTTATTACTTGGACCATATTCGCGATTTATTTACATACCCGAACAAATCAAAATTTGGAAGGTGTAAATTCTGCAATTGTGGCTTCCGCGGGCTTTCTTATAATTTGGATATGCTATTTTGGGGTCAATCTATTAGGAATAGGTTTACATAGCTATGGTTCATTTCCATTAACATCGAATTGAATGAAAAAGCAGAACAAATACAAACATAGGACAGCATAGAATATACATAAGAAAACTTAATGTAAGCCGCCAAGAAAAGAACCTTTTGAATCACTCCGCTACTTGTACTTGATTCAAAAGGTTCTCACAAAGGCCAAACATATCTGATTCAAATTCAATTTTATTTTTACTTTCTTTAAAAATAATTTTTTTTTTTCACCTTTTTCAATTGTAAAGCGAATCATTTTCAAAATTCTTTTAAATAGGATTTCTTTTTTTGATTCCTAAAACCTATCTATAAAAATAATTAGCTAGAATAGCTTCGACTTTCTCACCCGATAGTGATAAAACGAAATCCGGATAAATACCAATACCTATTACGGGTAGAAAGATAGAGATCGAAACAAATAACTCTCTTGGTCCAGAATCAAAAAAAGAGGAGTTTGGAGCATTAAATAGCTTGTATCCGTAGAATATTTGACGTAACATAGATAATAAATAAATAGGAGTTAATATCATTCCAATTGCCATTACAAAAATAATTAAGATTTTTGGCATTAAAAAAAATTTTTGACTGCTAATTATTCCAAAAAAGACTATCAATTCTGCAACAAAACCACTCATGCCCGGTAATGCAAGAGAAGCCATCGATAAGATACTGAACATCGTAAACATTTTTGGAATTGGAAGAGCCATTCCGCCCATTTCGTCGAGATAAACAAGACGTATTCTATCATAACTCGTTCCTGCCAAGAAAAAAAGTGCAGCGCCAATAAATCCATGAGATATTATTTGTAAAAAGGCTCCGTTGAGTCCCGTATCGTTTATAGAGCCAATTCCTATAATTATGAAACCCATATGAGATACAGAGGAATAGGCTATTCTTTTTTTTAAATTACGTTGAGCAAGAGATGTTGAAGCTGCATAAATTATTTGCATTGTGCCTACTATCATCAACCAGGGAGAAAATATAGAATGAGCATGGGGTAATAATTCCATATTGATCCGAACTAATCCATATGCTCCCATTTTTAATAAGATTCCGGCTAGAAGCATACAAGTACTATAATGTGCCTCCCCATGGGTGTCTGGTAACCATGTATGTAAGGGTATAATCGGTGATTTGACAGCAAAAGCAATAAGAAATCCAATATAGAATATTATTTTCAGTGCGAGAGGATACGATTGATTAGCTAATGTTTCAAAATTGAATGTTGGTTCATTAGAACCATATAAACCGATACCCAAAACCCCTACTAATAGAAAAATGGAACCTCCCGCAGTGTACAAAATAAACTTTGTAGCTGAATACAGACGTTTCTTTCCCCCCCACATAGATAGAAGTAGATAAACAGGAATTAATTCTAACTCCCACATGATGAAAAAAAGCAAAAGGTCTCGAGAAGAAAATGATCCTATTTGACCACTGTACATTGCTAACATCAGGAAATGGAATAGTCGGGAATCCCGAGTAACTGGCCAAGCCGCTAAAGTAGCTAAAGTTGTGATAAATCCTGTCAGTAAAATAGGTCCTATAGAAAGTCCATCTATTCCCAATCTCCAGTAAAAATAAAAAAAATTGATCCATTTATAATCTTCCGCCAGCTGGATTAATGGATCGTCCAATTGGAAATGATAACAAAATACATAGGTCATTAGAAGTAGTTCTAAGGTGGATATAGAAATGGTATACCACCTAATTAGCTTATTTCCTCTATGAGGAAGAAAGAAAATTAAAGAGCCCGCAGATATTGGCAAAACTACAATTATTGTTAACCAAGGAAAATAATTCGTGGTAAAGACAAGATACACTTGGACCAGAAAAACCCGCGCTCGAAAATAGAATCTTTATTCTTTTTTTTTGAGTACGGGTTTTTTCAGTAAAAAAGAAAATGTATTCAAAATGTATTCAAGTGGGTTTTACGGAACATATCAATAAGCTAGACCCATACTTCGAGTTGTTTCATGCCATAAATAAACTCGAACACTCAAGAAATCCGTTGGACAGGCAGATTCACATCTCTTACAACCAACACAGTCTTCTGTTCTTGGGGCGGAAGCAATTTGTTTAGCTTTGCATCCATCCCAAGGTATCATTTCTAACACATCGGTGGGGCACGCTCGGACACATTGGGTACACCCTATGCATGTATCATAAATTTTTACTGAATGTGACATGGGATCTATGAATTTTTGAACGTTATCAAATTTCGATCTAGTAAACTTGTAAATGAATCATATATTTAAACGCCAGATGAATCAACGATTTACCAGAAATTTTCTAATCAATGGACTTCTGGATCAGCTCATGAGAAGTGGCTAAGATACTTTGATTTATTACGTTTTCGTAAATAGAATCTAGATTCTAACATATTCTACATGCTAATTCAAATTGGTGGATATTCTAATTTTGATTATTATTCCTACTTATTCAATAAAGTCGATTGATTGATACGCGTTGATTTTCTGTTACGATAAATTGACGAAACAATAGCCAACCCAATAGCTGCTTCAGCGGCTGCAATAGCTATAACAAAAATTGAGAAAATATCTCCCTTTAACTGGCGACTATCAAAAAAATCATAAAATGTTACAAAATTGATATTAACTGCATTCAATATAAGTTCAAGACACATAAGAGCCCTAACCATGTTTCGACTCGTGATTAATCCATAAATACCGATAGAAAATAAATAGGCACTCAAAACAAGTACATGTTCGAGCATCATTGACCAACTCCTTATCAATGTTGGTTCATTTCAATATGAACAAAAATTCAACAGATTCGAGATTGACTAGAATAGAACAAAACAAGTACGGAACAAAAGAATGTATTGAAAATAGATCAAATAAAAGAATCTCCCTTTTAGACATGAACAGTATTCAAATAGAATTTTTGTGAAATAGGTGGGATAACATAGAAGAAAGTGAAATTTGGATTGTTTGCTGTTGCTAGTTATAACGATTTATTACTGACGAGCCACAGCAATTGCGCCTATCAAACCAACTAAAAGAATTATTGAAATCAGTTCAAACGGAAGAAAAAAATCTGTTGATAAATGAATTCCAATTTGTTGACTATTACTTATCAAATCTTGTTCTATAAGTTGGTTTGATCTTGTAGTCCAAATAATCCCGTACCATGACGTATCGAAAATAGTAGTAATTAGCGAAAGAAGAATACTTGTACAAACCAGTGAAGTAACCCCATCCCCAACGATCGACAGATTCAAATCCTTGTAATATTCTGAACCCTTCATGAACATGACAGCAAATATGATTAAAACATTTATGGCTCCTACATAAATAAGGAGCTGGGCAGCGGCTACAAAATGTGAATTTGAAAGAATATAGAATAAGGATATACAAACAAGAACCAATCCCAACGAAAAGGCAGAATAAATTGGATTGGTAAGTAATACTACTCCCAGTCCCCCTAATATAAGACCCGATCCCAGTAAAACTATAAGAAAATCGTGTATTGGTCCAGGCAAATCCATTATATGTAAAATAGGAGATAAATTGAAATGCTTTTCATGATCGTATTGACCCGACCGGGAAAAAACTAAAGGTTTTTTTGATTTTCATTTTATGATAGGTTCCTAATTGAATTCAATTCTAATCTATTAGGTATGATATGGGTACAATTGTTGGACAGTTTCTTTTTTGATTCTTTTATTTTCTTAAATTAAGAAAGAATAAGGATATTTTTTGAAAGTATATATTTCGAAAAAATTACGACTCTATTGATAGATTTTTAATAAAAAAGTCGAAATTCTCATCAACCAATGAATTTCTAGTTGAATTTTTCATTATTGGCCAAACAAAGAGAAAGACCTTATCTCATTCTTTTAATTTAAACCAAAAAACGGAACCTTAAGAATTGGTAATTTCTCTTTATTTATAGGGCGGTTACCTACTCAGTTTTTCTTTGAGGCGAATTCAAAATTGTTCGAATTGTATAATCATCAATTACTGACATTGGTAAACGGCCCAAAGCAATTTGATTATAATTCAACTCGTGACGGTCGTAAGTAGAAAGTTCATATTCTTCAGTCATCGATAAACAATTTGTTGGACAATACTCAACACAGTTACCACAAAATATACAAATTCCGAAATCAATACTGTAATTAAGTAATCGTTTTTTTCGAATATCAGTTTCAAATTTCCAATCAACAACAGGCAGATCTATAGGACATACACGAACACATACTTCACAAGCAATACATTTATCAAATTCGAAATGGATTCGGCCACGGAAACGCTCCGATGTGATTAATTTTTCATAAGGATATTGAATAGTTACAGGCAAACGATTTGCGTGGGATAAGGTAATCATGAAACTTTGACCAATGTACCTTGCTGCTCGTACTGTTTGTTGACCATAATTCATGAACCCAGTTACCATAGGGAACATATCAGGAATCTATATGAATAGTTTGATCTTCGTTTCTTTCTCTTGTTTGAACTTGAACCAAGTCTATTGTTTGCTATTTACAGTGAAAAAAGTTGAAAAGAGGTTGTTAATAATAGATTACCGAGAGATATTGGTAAAAGAAATTTCCATCCAAGATTTAAAAGTTGGTCCATTCTTAACCTAGGTAAAGTCCATCTTGTTGTGATAGAAATAAACAAGAACAAATAAGTTTTAGCTAATGTAATAAAGATACCAATTGTAGTTCCAAAGATTCCATCCACTTTATTTATTTCAAATAGCTCAGGAACAAATATGTATGGAATGGAAATATTCCAACCACCCAAGTAAAGAACCGTTACAAATAACGAAGAAAGTAATAGATTTAGATAGGAAGCAACATAAAATAAACCAAATTTGATACCCGAATATTCGGTTTGATAACCTGCTACTAATTCTTCCTCCGCTTCTGGTAAATCAAAGGGTAATCTCTCGCATTCGGCTAGGGCAGAAATTAGAAAAACGAGAAATCCTATAGGCTGACGCCACAAATTCCATCCCCAAAAACCATATTTTGACTGCGCCTCAACTATATCAACTGTACTTGAACTGTTAGATAATCATAGTCGGTGATAACATCACTGTTCCCACCGCTATTCCAGAACCGTACATGAGGTTTTCGCCTCATACGGCTCCTCGTGGGTCAAAAAAAATCTAAGGACCAGATCAGTATTATTTACTATTTAGCTAGCTATGGTTGTAGAATAGAAAGAGTCAAAATCTATTTGAGGGTCCAAAATTATACCAATGGAATTCCGTCTGCTATACTCTAAAAGAATAATCAAAAAAGGCGCTTCCGAATTGATCTCACCCGTTAATAATTTGACTTTGTTGAGTAATAACTTAATCCTTAAATAAAAAACTCCTTTCAGAAATATCAATAAATAGTTTATTTCAACCCATCATTTTCGATTACGAAAAGGAATTAGACGTTACATTAGCTAATGAATCATGAGACAAATTATATCTCTCTAAATCTATGCTAAATATATGAAAAAGACGGAATAAAAAAGATTTCTTTTTTTTTCTCTTGTTTGTTTTTCGTTCCTATTCTTCTTTCTTATAAAACCGATATAAGAGAAGGGGCTAAAACAAAAATCAAAAAGAAAGGATTATTTCGTTCCTGATAGTCATTGCTTTAATGGGTGGATAGGAGCATACTCTGGATCGGAATCGCGGGAAGTACTGCCTTATCATTTCTACCAATTTAAAGCCCCAATTAGTATTCTTTTTATGTTATGCAGAAATATCTTTTTAGATAATTTCCATAATCTCCATTACTAATCCTTTGTGCATTTTTGTGTTCCTAATCATCCACTCATTTTTTGTTCAATCGCCCGTTTCGTTTGATAATACATGTATGGTAGGTAATTCATACAAAGGATAGTGAAAAGGCCATACGGTTGATCTTTTGAGCCCGCTTCAAGCTGGGTTGTCTAATCAACCAGTCTTGGGGTAAAGGACCTCTTCCGCTTATGTTTATTTCCACTTAACTCTTGTCTTGTACATAGGAAATGAGACTCCATTTTTTTTTTTTTTACTGCAAATTGATAAGCTGCTTTCTTTCACTCATATATAACTATCTAATTTACTTTATCAACCAAAAGGATAATAAAGAATATCTATTCAATTCGTTCAACTTGTTTTGTTTTCTAAAGCGAAAGAAAAGAATGAATAGGGAAAAGAAAGAAAAGTTTGTATTTCAACGAATCGCACGTAGAGATATTGATAAAACACATAAAGTTAATGGTATTTCATAACTAATCGATTGAGCAGCAGCTCGTAAACCACCTAAAAAGGAATATTTATTATTCGATCCGTATCCTGACATAAGAAGGCCAACAGGGGCAATACTTGAAATGGCAATCCATAAAAAAATACCGATATTGAGATCAGCTAAAACAAGATGATAGCTAAAAGGAATTACTAAAAAACTTAGTAAAATAGATATGACTGCTATAGATGGTCCAATACTGAATAAACGGGTATTTCCTCTAGCTGGAAAAAGATTCTCTTTGAAAAGCAGTTTTGTCCCATCTGCTAGAGCTTGAAGAATTCCCAAAGGACCGGCGTATTCAGGCCCAATACGTTGTTGTATTCCTGCGGATATCTCTCTTTCTAACCATACAATTACCAGTACGCCTACTGTGATCCCCAATACAAGAGTCAAAATAGGGACAAAGATCCATACGATTCCATAGACCTCTTTGAAAAATTCCAATCTGGAAAAAGAATGAATATCTTGTACTTCTATTTCTGTTGTATAAACTATCATTTCAACGATCAACTTCTCCCATAATGATATCTATGCTACCTAGTATCGTCATAATATCAGCCAATTTCATTCCTTTAACTAACTGAGGAAGAATTTGCAAATTGATAAAACCCGGCGGGCGAATTTTCCATCTCCAAGGAAAACAACTTTTGTCCCCTATTAGAAAAATTCCCAATTCTCCCTTTGGGGCTTCAACTCTCGCATAAAGTTCTTGCTTCGGCAATTCAAATGTGGGAGAAGGTTTTTTACTAATGAATCGATATTCAAAATCATTCCATTCTGGATCCCTTTCTCTATCAAAGCATCGGATTTCTAAATTCTCATAGGGACCCCCTGGAATTCCTTCCAGGGCCTGTTGAATTATTTTTATGGATTCCGTCATTTCACTGATTCGGACTAAATAACGAGCTAACGAGTCTCCTTCTTTTTGCCACTGGATTTCCCAATGAAATTCGTCGTAACACTCATAATGATCAACTTTACGAAGATCCCATTGTATTCCAGATGCTCGTAGCATCGGTCCGGATAAACCCCAATTTATTGCTTCTTCTCCACTAATAATGCCTACTCCTTCAACTCGTTCTAAAAAAATGGGATTTCGCGTAATAAGTTTTTGATATTCAACAACTCCTGTTAAAAAATAATCGCAGAAATCCAAACATTTATCTATCCAGCCATAAGGCAGGTCGGCTGCTACTCCTCCGATACGAAAATAATTATGCATCATTCTCATCCCAGTCGCAGCTTCGAATAGATCATATACTAATTCTCTTTCTCTGAAAATATAGAAAAAAGGGGTCTGTGCGCCAATATCCGCCATAAAAGGTCCAAGCCATAACAGATGAGAAACTAGACGACTTAACTCCAACATAATGACTCTGATATAGCTCGCTCTTTTAGGCACTTGAATATTTCCCAATTGTTCTGGTCCATTTACGGTTATTGCTTCTGTGAACATAGTAGCTAAATAATCCCAACGTGTTACATAAGGTAAAAATTGTATAATTGTTCGGTTTTCCGCAATTTTTTCCATTCCTCTGTGTAAATAACCTAATATTGGTTCGCAGTCAACAACATTTTCACCGTCTAGGGTAACAATGAGACGAAGAACACCGTGCATTGATGGGTGGTGAGGTCCCATATTGACTATCATAAGGTCTCTTTCTGTAGCTGGTCTATTCATAAGTTTTTCCTCGATTCATTCTTACATGAATTGCTGAAAACGAAAAGAAGTTTATCAAAATTCTCAAGATCCAATAAATGAAAAAACTAAGTAAAAATTTTTAAATTAACGATTTTTTAACTCCCGAATATCCAACTCACTAATTAATTCTTTATAGCGTACTCGATTTTTCTTTGATAAGTAAGACAGCAGCCGTTGACGTTTTCCCAGAATTTTTCGTAGACCTCTCTGAGATGAATAGTCTTTTCTGTGCAATTCCAAATGGGAAGTAAGTCTTCGTATCTTATTGGTGAAACTGACTATTTGAAAGTCAACAGACCCCCGCTTTTCTTCTTTTTTTTCTTGAAAAATAACTGAGATGAATGAATTTTTTACCATAAAACAAAATCTTATCCCCTTTTATAATTTCTCATTTTTTGATGTGAATTTGATTAATCAGTAATAATAATATTAGTCATTTTGATATACAGAATGACCTTAAGTTCATTATAAACTTCCTATTTTATAAAATAAATAAATGAACAAAATCTTCTTATTTTATTTGTATAGGAATACAAAAAAAGATAAGAAGATTTTGTTCATTCATTTATAGATCTAATTGATAATATGTATGTCATTAAATTAGTATCCTCTTTCAGGATGGAATGTAAGACAATCCTCGCGTCTATCTATTTGTTTTCATATAGCCGACGTATTCTATTACCTAATAATATATGTATATATGGCAAAATTCATGTAAATGGACTTGTAACTAACAAATTTTCAACCGTGGATACATATGTATCCTGACCATACTGAAACGACTGCCATTATGAGTATTAAACCAATAGCGATTCATACAAGCTAAATCTTCTAGTCGATAATTGGGCCAAAGAAAGAACTTCATTTTAATTAGTTTATTTTTATCGATACCGAGATATTTGCCTCTATTTAAAACTTGACCACAGTTTTTTACCTGATTGCAAAATACCGGATTTCTATGTATATCATTTCTATCCCTTGAGTTTAAAAAATATAGAATTCGTAATTCTCTACGGCCTTTAGGGGATAAAATAGTTTCAGGAACAAAGAAATCATAATGATTTTTGTCTCTATTTTGAGTCATTTTTTGATGTCTTAAAATGGATTCATCAAATTGATTCTTATCAAACCATTCTCGAAATTTTTGATTCCTTTGGTATTTATTCTTATGAAGGTATTTATTCTTATGAACCAAAAAAATACCTATGGTTTGATATAGAATCAATTGTCCATCGTTTTTTATAGACGGATAAGGATAAGTCGGTTCGATAATCAATGTTCCGCTTGTACTTAATTCTCTAGGAGTGTGCCTTTTTAGAGTCCAAATATCCACAGTCAGTTCTCCCCGTTTAAGATAGGATATAGCAACGTCCTTTGGATTTATCAATCTAAGCAGGAGACAATAGGCTCTAATATTATTGACCATTTTTTTATTTAGAACCCTTTCCCAGCTCAATTGAAAATAGAAAAAACTTTCTAGGAAGGAATAAAGCTCTATAGCTTCGGGGCTCATGTTGGCCTTTTTTTTTCTACGTTGTTTTTTTATGCCTGATCTACCTCCATTTTCATCTGATAGAGGAGCCCCTTCCCCTTGGTTTAGAGGATCTTTTTCTTCTTGATTTCTATTCTCGAATCTAAGAATTCTTTTTTTTTTCTTTGATTCTATTAAAGGGTTACTTTCAGTAATGTTTTTCTTAATGTTTTTATTTCCATTCAAATGAAAGTTGAAAAGAAGTAATTTTATTGGTATGATCCCCGGTTGAATCTTATATGCATTATATAGTGGCACAAATTCTGGGAAGAACCAAAGTTCTAGTTCTGGATTCGAACTAATACGACCTACTATTTCCTCATTCATTTCCATCCAATCAAAGAAGGATCTTTTTTTTTTTGTCAAAAAAGGATCTTTTTTTTTTGTCAAAGAAGGATCTTTTTTTTTTGTCAAAGAAGGATCTTTTTTTTTTTTGAATGGGTTGATTTTTGAATTTTGATAAATTGGTAAAGAAAAAGGACCCCTCTTCATTTTTTGATTCTTATTCTTGGTGCCGCTATTGGCCCAGTAATGAATCTCGACCTTATTATTTCTAAGGCAAAAATCAATCATTTTCCACCTACAAAATTTTCTATCTGGAAATTTCTCCTCAGCCATAATATCATTTTCTCCTAGATAATTATAAATAGGTAGCCCGTCTGGCATATCAAAAAATTTGCGTTTATCTATCTTGTAATTATCAAAAATATCTTCTTTACTATTTATTTGTAATGGTGATCTATAAATATATGAGTCTTTCTTCTCTTCATAATTAATAGATTTATATGAGAAAAAATCATGTCTATGATGTTTTTTAAAATTAGATGATTTTTTAGATTCTTGATTCAGTAATGAATCAGGTTCAAAATCATTTTGTTTTTCATCATGAATTAATCCTTCTTTTTCATATGAGCCCCATTTGTTAAAATCGTTTTTTTGAGTCATACAGTGTCGATTGACTTTATTTCGCCATTTTTCTGGTACTAATTTAAGCCAGATAATCTGAGAGAAATCATATTGATAATGCCCCCTTAACCAGTTTTTCCATTGATTCCTTTCAGAATGCCAAAAGTCTTTATGTCTCAATCCAGAATGAAAAATTCCCTCTTTCCGAAAAAAATCCTTTATTTCATTTTTAAGAAAAAGAGATGTTCCATGATATTGAAGGATAGACTTGAATTTATAGAAGTTAATAACTCGAGTTTGCGATATTTTATAAAATACATATGCTTGCGAGAAGGAGGACGAGTTACAAAAAGTTGTTGAATTCTTATTTTGAATATTATCAAGGGAATTTTTTTTAGTTAAAATAAAGTGAAATTTTTTTGTATTTCTTTTCTTAATTCTTTTTTCATTTTCTTTCTTATTGGAAATGGATTTCTCGATCATTTTTTTTCTTGATTCAATAAAAAGTTGTGCATTGGTTCTTGCAATATTAATGATACATAGAAAAAAATCTATGTATATTTTTTCCATGAAAAATTTGATAAAAAAATCAAATTTACGGATTAATCGAGTATTTCTTCTTTTTAATATTTGACAAAATTTTTTTAATGATTCTAATATTTTATTATGATAACTTTTTTTATTAGAATTCATATTTTTTTCTTGAGTTAGAAATCCATTTTTCTTCTCATTTAGAATTCTTTCTAGTTTCTTGTTGATTGTACTTGTTCTCTCAGTCAGATCTTTCATTTTTTTTTCTGTCAGTGAAAAATTTGTCCATTCTGTAGATCGAATTTGAATAGGTGATTCACGAATCATCTGATTATTCATTATAGAATCGTCGGTTTTAGTTTCACCCAATTCGTAGTTTTTGATGCTCCATTTTTTTATTTCTTTTGACACCTTTCGAAGAAATTTTGCTCGTTCTTTAAAAACATTAAAAACTATAAAAGACTTCTTTTTCAATTTTTTCACTTTTTTTTTCAGTTCTTTAAAAATAGGTTCAAAAAATGAAGACCCTTTTAGTTTTCGAGGGGGACCAAAAGGATGGTCAGTTTCCGGTCCAAAAATTGTTAAAAAACAAAAATCATTTTTTTGCGCTTTCTGTGTTTTCAAGGGTTTTAACTTAGATCGGTGCCAAGGTTTCAGGTAAAAAGGAAATAAGATTTTTATCTGAATACCGTCTGTTAACCAGTTTTTTGGAAATTCTTTGTCGGATAATTCAACACCATTATAAGTGCATCGAATATGCATTTCTCGATTCCAATCCTTTAAGTCTTCGGACCATTCGGGACCTTGAAATAAGAAAATACGCGCAATATTCTTAGCTATTATTAATAAAGGCAATCGAATATATTTCCGAAGAATTGATTGGCCTACTAATAAAAAACCTCTTACTGCTTGAGCATATGTAATGGTATCCCAAGCTTCTGCTATTTCCATTCGCATTCTCTCTTCGTCTTGGTATTTTTCAACCTTTCTTTTTTCTTTTGTATAATCAGAGATTTGTAATTTTTTGCTTTTTTTAGACATCAAATTTTGAAAAATGCCTTTCATCCGTCCGAAACTATCAAAAGAAAAAAGGCGTCTGTCTATTCTGTTCAAAAAAGAAAAAAGGCCTCTGTCTATTCTGTCCAAAAAAGAAAAAAGGCGTCTGTCTATTCTGTCCACAAAAAGAGGGGAATGCGCCTTTGCTTGATAGAAGAGTTGGCAAGTAACCGTTTTACGCCTTTGGGCACGCATAGAACCTTTTATTAGATTTCGACGAAAATCCGAGTATGGTAAATAACGTATCCAAGCGATTTCGCCTGCTGGATCAGGCTCATTAGAATCTTCGCTATCATCAAAAATGACCATATACTTGTATTTTCTTAAACGAATTTGAGAATCCAATTCTACCCTTTCTTCGCCGGTTTCTCCTTCCTCTAGTTGCAAATCATCGAGTAAGTAGTATGGCCATCGAGGGACCTTTTTACTTATTTCCTTTATTTCAATAGATCTTTTTCTACTTCTTTGATCACTGGACTTAGTTATAACTACATTTGAATGAATAGTTTGATGTTTGGGTTCTCGAAATCGAAATAAAGAAAGCTTCTTTTTTGTTAATAATGATCTACTATTGTTGAGTTTGTCTATTGTTTGTTTCAATTCGCGATAATCATTAGTAAGAAGTAGAGCATGAATCTTATTTATCCAAAATTCCCCCATTTTTTTTTTTTTATATATTTGATTTATGCTAGGGGGTGAAAACCCTTTTTTGATTCTTCCACGATAGGGCCCATATAAGAACGGATCATTTTTTTTAGGAAAATATTCTTTTTTAGTTTCATCATTACACAATTGAGTTTTTTGTTCAAATATACCTATATCAAAAGATTCTTTATCTAAAGTTCTGACTCTATTTATAAACTCGTCAGTTTTGTTTAGCCGTTTTAGATCATTGGTCAAATTACAATCATTATACAATTGATCAGATAATAATTTTTCTGTTGTGAAAAAGGATATCTTTTTTTCTATTATTTCTTTAAAAGTTGACAAACTCGGCGGATACATAAAAGATATCCTTTCTTTTCCATCACTTTGACATGTATAAAAAAAATATTGTGACATTTCATTTTTTACAGCATTTTGAAATTGATTGTTTTTTATATAACGAAATGGTCGATTCCATTTGTTAGAATCAAAAAGAAGAATCACAAGAGAGTTTTCAACCCATGAATCAAAAAGAAGAGTCAGGAGTTCATCTTTTCTTTTTTTTTTTTTCTTTCCGTTCACTCGGATCTCTTCCCTTTCATCGATTTTGTCCGGATCCTCCCTTTCTTCCGAAAAAAGGGAAGGAGAAGGATCTTCTTCGGTGAATACCTCTTCTTCCTCTTTAGTTTTAGTCCCCCTCCTTGCGGAAACTTTTTTTTCTATTTCTTCCATTTCTGAGGTTCCTTTCAGTTGCTTAGTCAAAATGGGTGACGGTATTCTTCCTAAATAATAGATACAGGTAATAAATAAGAAAGTACTAAAGATTCGAGCCATAGAGTTTCTTAATTCTGACACAATGGATCTTAATTTTGACACAAGGTACTTATACTGATAAGCAAGAGAAGCAAGATACTTATTAGATCGAATAAGTACATTAAACCTAATAGAA